TGACTTTGCCAAAAATTGACAAGGTGATATTTCCATTTCTTCATCAAAAAATGAGTCCCCCTTGAAGCCAGAATGGATTTCCCTTGATATCTGACATAATGTATGAAAGGGTCCTTGAACAACCATAGGGTCTTCTGAAAATCATTACGAAGCGCTACTACAAGATCTTCTATTTTTCCATAGAAATGTGTTTGCTCAAGAAAGGCTACATAAGATGTTGATCGTAAATGAGAAGATTTTTTACGGAGAAAAACAAATATAGATTCGCATTCATATACATGAGAGTTATATAAGAATACGAATAATCTTTGATTCTCTTTTTTTAAAAGAGAAATGGATTTCTTTGGAGTAATGAGACTATTCAAATTCCGATAATGGTGGAGAAAGAATCGCAATAAATGCAAAGAGGCAGCATCTTGTATCCAGTAGTGAAGGGTTTTAACCAAGATTTCCAGATGGATAGGGTAGGGTATTAGTATATTTGACACATAATTTAAATGTGATAATTTGTCTTCTAAGAAGGGAAATATTGAATGAATAGATCGTAAATTATGAGATTTTGCTATTTCTTTTTCTTCTAGGGAAGATACTAATCGCAGCGAAAATGGAATTTCCACAATGATTGCAAAACCCTCTGATATTATTTGAGAATCAAAATTCTTGTTGCGCCCAACGAGGAATCGGTTTTGGTGGGAATCATTAACCGAAATCATCGAATGATTCTGCTGATGCATTCGAGTGACTAAACGTTTCACAATTAGTGAACTGGATTTATTGTCATAACCTAAACCTAAATTTTCCATGGGTTCGTAAAAAATCCATTCATTTAAACCATGATCATGAGCAAGTGCGTAGATATACTCCTGAAATAGAAGCGGATACAGGAAGTGTTGTTTCCGAGATCTATCTATTTCGAAATATCGTTGTAATTCGTCCATTTGAAATTTTACTTTTTGAAAACCGGGAATTTCTTGGGTTATAAAATGATACATAGTACGATACAGTCAGAACAAGGTATATAGTAAGAAAAGAATAGATACCCAGGAGACAGGGAGTCCAATCAACGGATCCTATCTTTTTCCATCCAATCCAATCCAATTTATTTGTGTTCGTTATAGTTACAAGGGATGGTTAGAAATCCCTTTATTTTTGCAACCCGATCGCTCTTTTGATCTTGGAATACATTTCTCAGTATACCGCTTCTTCTACACATCTGTATCCACCCCATAATCATAATGGAGAAAGAATAGTCAGGATTCATGAAAAAAAAGGAATCGATGATCCACTCACAGGAGAACCCTTTCCCGGATCAGGCACTAATATATTTTTAACGTCTAATTAGATCGGGTAATTATTCGAATTATGAACGGAAGCTCGTTGCTTTTTGTTTCCTTAGAATTAGAGCCATTAGGGCTCTATCCATTTATTCACTCGACCCAACTGTGAATTGATTTGGTCCCGTTCCAAGAATAAAAACCCCATTTTGTACCGACCAGGTAAGAATGAAGTATTCTCAGAGTTCTCCATTGATACGACATGCTGTTTTTTCCATTCATTCCTTTCAGGATCAGTCGTGGTCTTACAAACTCTACCAATGGTATGGACGAATCCGTTGCTTCATCCAAATGTGTAAAAGATCATAGCCGCACTTAAAAGCCGAGTACTCTACCGTTGAGTTAGCAACCCGTATAAATATGGTGATATGATCGGAATAAAAAAAAAAGAGATTGGATTGCCCTACCCCATCAAAACATAAAACATTGAACTAGCAACAAATTTCAAAGAAAAGCTAAAAGAAAATTTTATGATTAATTTGGAACATAAAAAAAAATGTTCAGATCAGATGAAAATACAACCGATTATCAGATAAATATAGACAATTGAGAGATGTAAAATTTTATGGACCTCTTCTCTTTTTGATCTTTTTTTTTCATCAAATTCAGAAGATACTTTTTGTGTCACAGCAAATCCGTCGAACCCATCATTTGAGTGAAGTAAAGAAACAAACTTATGGGACGGGGAGAAATAGATCCATTTATCTACGATCGAATTATATTTGATCGATATACCATTGTCAATAGAAATGGAATGTTGAAAAAACAAATTCAATAAAGAAAATAAAGACTTGTGTTGAATTGGCACTACATAGATAAGAAACGAAGTATGGATGAGGGAATAAAAATAAATAAGCAAGAAGTGGGAAAAAAATATCGAGTTCTCAATAGAGGTACGAACAATAAGCAAGATTCATTCTTTTTTTATTGGTAGAATCCCAATGAAAACCATCCGATTGATGGCAATCCCATCAATTCCCAGTTATTTTCTCCATTCACTCGATCCCCTTTTTTCTTTCTATCCATCTCATGTCAATAGAAGAGATTTTTTGTCGTTATATGATATGGGATCATGCGGGAGCAATTGCGAATAGGTATGAATAGAGCAAGAATCAAAAAGGGGGAATGGTGGGGAAAAAATGACACAAAGCTAGATAGTGGCCCCCTTTTTGATTTCCAAAATTTTCTTTTGTTTGATTAATTCAAAGTTCCTTATCCTTAAATACCTCTGCCTTCTTTGAAATATCATGAACAGTTCCTGTGGGTTGAGCACCCTTTTCAAGGAAATATAGAATAGCAGGAACATTTGAATAAGTTTGGTTCTTTATCGGATCGTAAAAACCTACTTTACGAAGATCTCTTCCTTCTCTTCGGGATCGAACATCAATTGCAACGATTCGATAGATGGCCCATTGGGATAGATAGAGATGAACAATGCCCCCCCTAGAAACGTATAGGAGGTTTTCCCCTCGTACGGCTCGAAAAAGAATGATTCAATATGTATAAAGTTACAAATGGTTCATAAAATAATCAATTCGATTAGGTAGATTAGGATTTGAGTCCTTTTTTTTTTGTGTTCTTCAGGAAGGAAGAACACAAAAAAAAAAGAAATATCATTCATACTCATAACTCAAGTTATGTAATTCTCAAAGAACTCGAAGGGAAATCCTTAGACATTTATTGAGCCGTCTCTAACCTCTTTTGTTTGTCTCGTCTAGAATCTATTTTTCTTTCTCATTCCGATCTAGTTATTGAGATAATTGAAAATGGCGTTTCCTTGTTCCGGTATCCCTTATCTTTGCTTTGAATCATTGGGTTTAGACATTACTTCGGTGATCCTTAATCGTCTTAAAATGGCAGCAACATACCTTTTGTTATTTCTTTCTATTGAAGAACCATAGAAAGGGTGGATTCCCCTGTGATACACTTTTGATCGAAATAGTTTTACCAATTCAGAATAATTTTACTTTTTTTTTTATTTGAAACTTGTTCGAATTTGTGATTTCTATATCGAAGATATACTTACGAAGTTGTTCCAACTTATTGACTGGCGCTAACCTTAGATCTTTCCCTCTAATAAAGGAATCAAGAATTGATGCTCGAGCTCCATCATGTACTATTTTATTGAAATCCCCCAAAAAGGGGTCCTAGTAGGCACAGGACAAACTATGTCGAGCCAAGAGCATCTTCATTGATATAGAAAAATGGTGGATGCAAGAATCCACAGCCGATCGTGTCCTTCAAGTCGCACGTTGCTTTCTACCACATCGTTTTAAACGAAGTTTTACCATAACATTCCTCTAAAATTGGGACCAGTATGGAATTTTCTTATGGAATCATGAATAGTCATTGGCTCCATCGGTACATAGTAGTCCATGCTATATTTTGATATATGAATGAATAGGTTATTCATATGGGGAAGTATCGGCAAGAATCCAATTTCACCCCATATTATGTCATATGACATACATATATATGTAATAATAAACACGAAGAAATGAATTGCTTAATATTTCTTCCATCTATAACAAATGGATCGGTACGATCAATCATGAAAGATCCAATTCTTTCTCGAAGAACTAAACTAAAGAAGAGTCTTTAATTAGATTACCAATACTATAACAAAATGAGCCATTAACCAAATAAACCATTTTAATGACCTAGAAATGTCGCAAGTGACTCGATAGGATAGATTCAAAAATCTCACGCTTCTTCGAATATCAAAGATTTATAGGGTAAGCAATCATAAATCAAAAACGGTTTCCAAAATTTCGAAATCTTTCCTAGAAAGAAGTTTTCTAGGAAAGACGGAATTTTACCTCTAAATCAATCACATCAACAAGTCGCCACAATCACAACGAGTAACTCAAAATGTTTCAAAAATATCTCATTGATTAAAGAGACGCAAATTGGATAAGGGATATCAAGTTTCTCTGATGACTAACTAACTTCAATATGAATATGAGCGGGGGGGATGGGCATACGCTGAGTGGCCCACCCAATTTTTTTTTTGAATTTTTTGATCTTTGTTTCTATCCTACCCATATCAAAAAGATGTTTATTTCCATTCGCATGTCATTGATATTCGATTCTATTTCTCAGAAACAGAATTAATCGAAAGGGAGGATATGATTCAGAGAAGAATCATTCGAAATCAGAATGAAAGGTTGGATCACATTCCAACATTACACTCTTAAACAAAAGAGTGTATTGTTTAAGAATAGACAATAGAACAATCTTTGTTCTGATAGAATCCGTCTGGGACGGAAGGATTCGAACCTCCGAGTAACGGGACCAAAACCCGTTGCCTTACCACTTGGCCACGCCCCATTTAGATTTCTATTCGACACTAATAACACTAATATTGTTATTAGTTGTTTGTCAATTCCAGCCCCTATATCTATGGAATAGAATAGAATAGGTTGTTGCTAGAATTCTACACGTGTAGATGTAGAATCAAAATGAATTCATTGATCATTATATATAATTCAATTAAGATATTGAATGAAAGTATGATTCCTTCTATTTTCATTTGAAAATTGAAGGATTTTTGATTGGGGAAGTTCAAAGAAAAAGAAGAATTTTTTTTCCTACTTTACTCTTCTTTCTTTATTTTTACCCTTATATCAATAACTCAATAATAATGAAATTCTCTCCAAGAACGAAAGAAATGTTTGTTATGCTTAATATTTTAAGTTTGATCTGTATCTGTCTTAATTCTGCTCTTCATTCGAGTAGCTTTTTTTTCGCCAAATTGCCCGAGGCTTATGCTTTTTTCAATCCAATTGTAGACGTTATGCCAGTCATACCTGTGCTCTTTTTTCTCTTAGCCCTTGTTTGGCAAGCTGCTGTAAGTTTTCGATGAGATCTTTAATACTGTTTTAGAAACATTCATATTCATGATTTATTCGATAAAAAAATTCTATTCTAACAATGGATAAGACCATATAAGTCTGACATTATAAACTCTCGATTCAAAATCGAAATTCTTTTTGATAGCCGCGATGAATCTGGATCACCTCATTTCCTCATTCTGACCCCCGCGGGGCAAAGACCTTATGTATGGTCCCCCACAATACCTAATTGTAGGTATAGATATGAAAGCTAATTTTGGTAACGAAGGAATCAAAATCTTATTACAAAAGAAAAGAATTCCCGCAAATTTCTTTTTTTTTCTAGAAACCACTTCATTTCCTGGTGTCAAAATAGGATATGTGGTACAAAAATAGAGAATAGAATCTATTCCCTTATTTCCCAATAAAATGATCTTGGAGATTGTGTAATGCTTACTCTCAAACTCTTCGTTTACACGGTAGTGATATTCTTTGTTTCTCTCTTCATCTTCGGATTCCTATCTAATGATCCAGGACGTAATCCTGGACGTGAGGATTAAAAAAAATCAGAGGTTTTTCCTTGCTGTTTTTCAGAATTTTCTTATGATTTTCTGTATTCCATACATTTAATTATAGATAACAAGGGTTCGAGATTTGTTTTTCGAATTTGAAAGATCAATCTCAAGTGATCAGAGGGAACGGGGAGAGAGGGATTCGAACCCTCGGTACGAATAACTCGTACAACGGATTAGCAATCCGTCGCTTTAGTCCACTCAGCCATCTCTCCTAATTTCAAAAGGAAAATTCATATGTGACGCGTGAAGTAAAGATTGAGAAAAGTCTTTCTTTCTCCTTATTCTATAATATATATATACGAAGTTTATCAGCAATTCCATTTAGATAACGATTCGAAACAGATATCCCCAATAGAAAGAGTACTTCTTTAATTTCGTACGAAAGGTTCTTTTCTTCCCCCGGCCTGGCCAGTACCTAGCCGGGCCATTCCTTGTTTTGCTCCAATGAATCATAGATCAAATGATATTTATCTGATTTGAAAACGAGAATACCTGTTATTGAAGCATCCCCAACAATAACAGGGGCTATTTCCATTCCTATGACAGGAGTTTCATTTTATTCTTTGCTTTGTTTTTCTTTTTATCGATTTACTTACTAGAACAAAAAACACACACATTTATTTTTATTTCTATTCTACTAATAGAACTCATTTATTTCTTCAAAAGACAAGCTTTGTTTGAGTACTTGAGTCCACAAACAAAATGAATACTATTATTTTTCACTAGATCGAATTGATCCGAATTCATAAGATAAGATCTGGAAGTTGAATGAATAGGGAAGGGAGTCACTTCGAAAAAAGATCAGATTCAAACTCTCACTCTTTTTTTTGAAAAAATCCTTTCTTTTCTTTGCTTGAAAGAATTGATGGGGGAGTTCGAAAAAAAAAATAGAACTATGGATTCTTGCGGAGCGCAACTCATTTTGTTTTGATGTTCCGACTTCAATCACTCTTTCAGGCCGGGACTGTGAGTAACGATTTTTATTAAGTCCTCCCCTCGGAACACGTCAGGACTTACTCCGATTTTCATGATTCTGATCCTATCTTGATTACGTCTCACTCCCTTGTTCGACAAATGGTCCATTTGTATACAATAATAATATTGTAGCGGGTATAGTTTAGTGGTAAAAGTGTGACTCGTTCTATTAACAACTGAAATAGTTAGGGGGTCTTTCGGTTTGATTCATATTCCGATCAAAAAACTTTATTTCTGAAAAGGGTTTCATCCTTTACCCCTCGATCAACGTTTGAGGAGGAATATACATTCTCGTGATTTGTATCCAAAATTCCATTTCTAATGGAATAAAAAAACTCATCGGATTTCGGATTATGGAATCGCGACGCATAATTTTTTTTTTGTAAGTTGAATCAACCCTTACAATTGAATGAGTATAAGTAAGTAAAAGATCCATGGATGAAGATAGAAAAGTGTATTTCTAATCGTAACTAGATCTTCAATCCTTTTTTGTAAAGGAGGAGATTGAAGCCAAATAGCTATTAAACGATGACTTTAGTTTACTAGAGCCGTCGACATATTGTTTCAGCTCGGTGGAAAGAAAATTCTTTTCCTCAGGATTGTCGCGAGTAGAAATAGGGAACGAAGTAACTAGAAGGACTTGTTAGAATACCCCTCTTCTAGAGGGATCATCTAGAAAGCGAGTCATTTTGGATGCATTCAGGCAGAAAAGCTGACATAGATGTTATGGATCGAATTTTTTTTTTCTTTGAATTCGAATTTGCTATAACTCCCCTTTTCCAT